CGCTTTCTACTTCAGGAACAAGCATAAAAAATGGATCACTCTTATATCTTTTATATTTTTCAAAATTTTAAACGAAAAAAAAAGGTGATTTTTTTTTTAGATTAATTAGATATTATTTTAATTTTAGAATATTTTAATATTAAATAATTTCATATATTAAATAAAATATAAGTATCTCGGATTCAATGAAAATTATTAAAAAAATATTTCTTGACATAGAAATATAGAAATAAAAAAAATATATATTATATATTTATATATATGGAAAAAAATTGCGTCCAATAGGATTTGAACCTATACCAAAGGTTTAGAAGACCTATGTCCTATCCATTAGACAATGGACGCCTTTCATTCCTATTTGTTTTCGTATTTTTTACTTCGAATCTCTTGTTCGTAAAAAAAAATAAATAGCGGATTGTATGTGAGCAAATTTCGGCAATTACGTATTCAATTCAATGATAGATTAAGATGAAATTATGAATTGAATTTTAAAAATAATAAAAAGAGAAAGCGGGTAGCGGGAATCGAACCCGCATCGTTAGCTTGGAAGGCTAGGGGTTATAGTCGACGTCGATTCATCATTTTTAACGTCTCTAATTCAAAACCGAACATGAAACTTTTATTTCATTCGGCTCCTTTATGGTAGATGGATAATTTCCCCGATTTAAGACGTAACTGAAAAAAAATTGACCCATAACATCTATGTCAGCCTTTACTGTCTGAATACATTTTAAACTACTCGCTTTCTAGATGATCCCTCTAGAAGAGGAGGATTATAACACTCTTTCTAGTTACTTCGTTCTCTATTTCTATTTGAACGAATCCTGAGGAAAAGAATTTTCTTTCCACCGAGCTAAACAATATATCGATGTCTCTAGTAAACCAAAGCCATCGTTTAATAGCTATTTTGCTTCAATCTCCCCTCTATAATCTATAAACAAAAAACAAATCTAAAATTGAAGATTTAGTTACGATTAGAAAAAAGCTTTCTTCATCCATAGATCCTTTTACTCATTCAATTGGAAGTAGTGATCCAAAAAAAAATTATGTTTCGTAATTTCATAATCCAATTTTTCAATTGCTAATTGATCCTTGTATAAAATATAAAAAGCACGAGAATGTATATTCTTCCTCGAATCTGTCATTGAGAGGTAAAGAATTAAATCCTTTTAAGAAATAAAGTTTTTTTCGGAATCGGAATATGAAGAAAACCGAAGGACCCCTTAACTATGTAAGGGGTTATATAGAACGAATCACACTTTTACCACTAAACTATACCCGCTACAATGCGATTATTATCTATAAATGGATCTTTTGTCGAATCGGATGTAATCAATACAGGATCAGACAAGAATTATTAAAAATGAAGTGTTGACGTGTTTTGTTGGGTACTTAATGCGATTAAGAAAAGGGTGCTAAAAAAAAATAATCAAAAATCAGAAATGATACTTGAATTCCCTATCATAGGAATAGAAAGAATCCTCCTTATAATTTAAGATTTCTTATTGTTGTTGCTTCAATAACATTTTTAAATTCAGCTAATTATCTATGATTATGATTCAGTGGAACAAAAAAAGGCCCGGCTAGGTACTGACCCGGCCAGGCCATGGAAAAGCCCTTATCCGACAAAAATAACGAGGTATTCTTTTTTTTTTATCATAAAATAATTTTGCGAGCCCGTACTTTAGAGTTGGAATTGCTGATAAACGTGATATATATATAATTATATAAATTATAGAACTTTTATTTTAATTCTAATTAAATTAGAATTAAATAGAGATATTAATTAGACTAAACTATACTATCTTTTTAAGATATAAGTCGATTTAAATTTTAATAAGGATAAAGAGATAATTTCAATCCTTACTTTATATGTAATGTAACATAGTTATTATCCGTTTTCAATTGGGAGAGATGGCTGAGTGGACTAAAGCGTCGGATTGCTAATCCGTTGTACGAGTTATTCGTACCGAGGGTTCGAATCCCTCTCTTTCCGTTTCCCTGGATCGCTTGATATTTAAGTTATCTTTCGATCAAGTAAAAGTATTATTTGATGCTTATTCTTCACGTCCAGGATTACGTCCTGGATCATTAGATAAGAATCCGAAGATGAAGAGAGAAACAAAGAATATCACTACTGTGTAAACGAAGAGTTTGAGAGTAAGCATTACACAATCTCCAAGATCTTTTTTTTTTTTTTAGAGAATAGATTATCCATTTTTATTTTTATATCACATATCATATTTTGACACCATGAAAGGAAGTACTTTTTTAATTTTTAGACAGGGTTTTTCTTTAGTAAAATTTGAATTTTATTTTGAAATACCCGCAATACCGAATTGTGGGGTATCCTATATAAGATCTTTGACGAGAAAAGAAAAAGGTCATAATGAAGAAATGGGGTGATTAAAGAATTTCAATGTTTCAACTAAAGGTTCAGACTCTAAGACTTAATTCAAAATTTCATCGAAAACTTACAGCAGCTTGCCAAACAAAGGCTAAAAGAAAAAACAGCAAAGGTATGACCGGCATAAAATCGACAATTGGATTTAAAAAAGAGTAGGCCTCGGGTAATTTGGCCAAGAAAAAACTACTCAAATAAAGGGCAGAGTTAAGACAGATACCGCTAAAAATATTAAGCATAACAAATATTTTTTTCTTGGAGATAATTGTATTTTGATTGAGTTATTGATATCTTATTGATATAAGGCAAAAAATAATGAAGAAAGTAAAGTAGACCAAAAAATACTTTCAACCCATTCACCCAATCAAAAGCCTTCAATTCTAAAAAGAGAATATAAGAAATCATACGTTTATACAATACAATATCTTAATTAAATTATATGTAATGATCAATCAAGTCCAGTTTAATTCTATATTATATATATCTACATAGTGCATAGATATGTATTTGCATTGGAATTGACGAAAAACCAACACTCATATTAGTGTTTATTAGTGCAGAATTGAAATTTAAATGGGGCGTGGCCAAGTGGTAAGGCAACGGGTTTTGGTCCCGCTATTCGGAGGTTCGAATCCTTCCGTCCCAGAGCACCCATTATATCATATCCGTAAAACTTTTGCTTTTTTGAACAAGACTCTCTTTAAGATCTTTAATTTGAATTTAAGAGTGGAGTAGTGGCTATAATATGATTCTTGTTTATCATTTTTACTTATCTGATTCAGAGAATAATATTGTTTTATCAAACTAAATTGCGTTCGAATGATACAGAGATGTAACTTAATCTACTTAATCTAGTTGTTTTGTTATCTAGGTCAGATAGGAACATAGACCCCACACCACACTAGTTTGAATAAAAAAAGTTGGACAGACTATCATTGTATGCCTGTGCCCATCCCTCTCTGCTATTCCTATTGAAATGAATTTCGGTACCCTATCCTATATATTTTCGTTTTAATATTTAATTGAAATACATATATCTATGTATCTGTCTGAATCTCATTAACAAACGATCAAGTAAATTACATATGTAACAGATCTGTTTTCTTTGCACCGAGTTTTTTGTCATTTTTTGTTTGGGTCTAAGAGTTCTATAAATTGTTGTAAAATTTTAGGCGAGGGATTATTCATACATTCTATTAAATTCGATTTTTTTGGGGGGTCTAGGAAGGTTACAGAAAACTTATGGAACCTCAAGTCAAATACAATGCATGGTATCATTCTATTTCCGTACCAACGGCCTTTTTTTGTATTTTGTGAAAAAAAAAACTTATGATCACTTAAATTGGAATCGTCAATTATTGAATATCCGGGATTAAATTACTTGCAGTGACCGTTCTTCCTTTTATTTGCTACCTATGGGATTTAATTAAAAATTAGTGCTGAGACGTTTTCAGAAACTAACTACCCATTCATATCTATTTCTATTATAGATTCTATTATAGATATAGAAGGACAAAAGTACAGATTTCTTATTATTTAGCGATCGCACTAATGACTATTCATGATTCCATAATTGAATCAATTAAATACTAGTTCCAAACTAGAGGAATGTTATGGTAAAACTTCGTTTGAAACGATGTGGTAGAAAGCAACGTGCGACTTGAAGGACATGATCAGCTGTGGATGTAATAATCCACCATTTTATTACGAATAGAAGTGCTCTTGACTCGACATCCTTTGTTCTGCTCGACTAGAACCCATCAGTTTTTTCTTGGGTTGTAATGTAAAAAAGGGGTTATTATAGTTACATGATGGAGCTCGAGTAGAAAGTATTGAGTCATTTCTATTGAGTCATTTCTCAAGGGTAAGGGTCTAGGGTTAGTGTCAATTAATAAGTTTGAACAACTTCGTAAATATAGCTTCTATATAGAAATTGAAAGGATTCCATTTTAGAAAGTTTCAAATCGAAATCTAAAAAAAAAAGTCAAATTTGTTGGACTTGGTAAAACTTTTTCAATCAAAAGTGGAACACGCGTGAATCAACCGTTCTGATGATTCTTTGATAGAACGAAATCACAAAAAAGGTATGTTGCTGCCATTTTGATAAGGATTAAGGATCACCGAAGTAATGTCTAAACCCAATGATTCAAACAAAAGATAAAGGATCCTGGAACAAGGAAACACCATTTTTCATTGTCTCAACAACTAAATATGAAGAATAAAACAGATTCTAAACGAGACAAGAAGGGGGCTAGAGACCACTCAAAAAATGAAATAGCTTAGGGATTGTGAGCTATTTGAGAGTTATCCCACTTGAGTTATGAGTACAATTTTTTGTTTTACATTTCTAAATGAAAAAAATTGAAATAAATCTTTAACTTTAATCATAGTCTAATTGATTTGATGATTTTATGGATCTATTTGACATTCTAATTTTATACATAGACATAATTTTCTCGAGCCGTACGAGGAGAAAACCTCTTATACGTTTCTAGGGGGGGTATTTTAATCTATCCCAATGAGCCGTCTATCGAATCGTTGCAATTGATGTTCGATCCCGAAGAGAGGGGAGAGATCTCCGGAAAGTTGGTTTTTATGATCCGATAAAGAATCAAACTTATTCAAATGTTCCTGCTATTCTATATTTCCTTGAAAAAGGCGCTCAACCTACAGGAACTGTTCATGATATTTCAAAGAAGGCGGAGGTTTTTAAGGAACTTCCCTTTAATCAAACAAAATGAAAATAAAAAATAAAGAGTATAAGCTTTTCTCTACTTCTCTAACTCCGCCTTTTCGTATTGTTCCCATATGTTCTAGTGGTATTGGTATATAACGACAAAAAGCGAAGGGGGATATTCCCAAAATAGAGGGACTAGATGAAGAAATTGGATCTCGAAATCTAAAATTATGACATTATCTGCAATCGACTGGTTTTCATTGGAACTCTACTAACAAATAATAATAACCACGGAATCAAACTTGCTTATTCGCTCAACTTATATTGATTGAAGAACTCGGATTTTTTTTTACTACTTTTTATTCCTTGATCTACTATCTACACCTTTTTGCATCTATGTAGTGCCAATCCAACACCAGTCCTTATAGTGAATATTTTAATTATTTCCATTTTTGTATTCACATTTATATTGACAACAGTGTATCGAACAAATATAATTTGATCGTGTATAAGTATAAATCTTTTCTTGACATAGGTTCGGTTTTTTATTTTACTTCATTCAATTGATGGGTTCGTTGAATTCTCTGTGATACAATAATTTTTTATTGGAGTGAAAAAAAAAGAAAGGGAGGTTGATTCACTTGTACATTTATATCTATTATAAATTCGAATTATATGCAAATTTAGTATATTTGCATCTGATCTCTTCATTTTTATATTCAGTTCAGAAGCTATTTAATTTTGAGATTTCTTTTTGTATTCTTAGTTTAAAATAAAATGTTTTGATTGTGTAATGGCACTCAAATTTAGTTATATTTTTTTACTGTATTGACATTTACACATCCTATTGTTTTTAGATTTTTGGGTTGCTAACTCAACGGTAGAGTACTCGGCTTTTAAGTGCGGCTAGTATCGTTTACACATTTGGATGAAGCAAGGGATTCGTCCATACCATCGGTAGAGTTTGTAAGACCACGACTGATCCTGAAAGGGAATGAATGGAAAAAATAGCATGTCGTAGCAATAGATAATTCTGAGAATATTGCATTCTTACCGGATCGGTACAAAGACTTGTTTGAAGGCTTGGATCGGGGCGGAACAAAATGAATTAAAAGTTGGGTCGAGTGAATAAATGGATAGAGCCCTCTGGCTCTAATTATAGGGAAACAAAAAAGCAACCGGCTTCTGTTCTTAACTTTGAATGATTACCCGATCTAATTAGATAGACGTTAAAAATGGATTAGTGCCTGATGCGGGAACGGTTTCTCCTATGCCTATGAGTGGATTATCCTTTTTTTATGAATCCTAACTATGTTGATATTCTCCATTTATGCATTGGAGAGGAATGTGTAAAAGAAGCAGTATATTGATAAAGATAATTCAATTCTTTCCAAAATCAAAAGAGCGATTGGGTTTAAAAAATAAAAGATTTCTAACCATCTTGTTATCCTATAACGAACATAAACCTATTAGATGAAAAAAAAAGAGGATGGAGAGTCCGTTGATGAGCTTACCTGTCTCCGAGGTATATATTATTTTATTATTATACTACGTTTTGACCGTATCGCACTATGTATCATTTGATAATCCAAGAAGTATCTTATGCCTATCTTTTCTTTGGTTCAAATCTAATTTCAAATGGGGGAATTTCAACGATATTTTGAACTCGATAAATTTTTGAAACAGGACTTACTATATCCGCTTATCTTTCAAGAGTATATTTATGCACTGGCTCATGATCATGTTTTAAATAGATTCATTTTGGTGGACAATTTTGGTTATGATAATAAATCCAGTTCACTAATGGTGAAACGTTTAATTACTCGAATGTCTCAACAGAATCCTTTGCTTATTTCTGCTAATGAGTCAAACCAAAACCTATTGTTGGGGCATAACAAAACTTTAGATTCGCAAATGATATCAGAGGGATTTGCAGTTATTGGGGAAATTCCCTTTTCCCTAAGATTAGTATCTTCCTTAGAAAGGAAAGAAGAAATAGGAAAATCTCAAAATTTACGATCAATTCATTCACTATTTCCGTTTTTAGAAGACAATTTTGTACATTTAAATTATGTGTCAGATATACTAATACCCTACCCCATCCATCTAGAAATCGTTGTTCAAACTCTTCGCTCCTGGTTGAAAGACGCCTCTTTTTTCCATTTATTACGCTTCCTTCTCTATGAGTATCAGAATTGGAATAGTCTTATTATTCCAACTCCAAAGAAATCAAGTTCCATTGTTTCAAAAAAGAATAAAAGATTATTCTTGTTTATATATAATTCTTATGTATGTGAATACGAATCCATCTTCATTTTTCTTTGTAACCAATTTTATCATTTACGATCAACATCTTCTGAAACTCTTTTTGAACACCTTTTTTTCTATGGAAAAAGAAAAGCTCTTGTAGAAGTCGGTT